TGAATGAAATCATAAGAATATGGATTCGGTACTTTTTACTTCCCCGGGATTGTAGTTCAATTGGTCAGAGCACCGCCCTGTCAAGGCGGAAGCTGCGGGTTCGAGCCCCGTCAGTCCCGACGGATCAAAATCCAATAAAAAAAAGACATCAATATATCGCGCCTTTTTCTGTTAAACTGGGTCAAAATAAAACGGTCGAATTTCATGCCTAATGCTATCCTTTTCTCTTTTTTTTTTTTTCAAGAAAATTATATCATTAAAAAAAAACGAAAAAGGAGTTTAGAACTTAACCCCTTTCCTTTTTCTATTTTGTTTCGATTGTTTGTTTGGTTTATTTCTAAACCCTTTGTAAACATTTGTAAACAATGGAAGTGGAAGCGGTTAGGTGGTTGTACAAGTAAGGCGGTCGATTATAGAAAAGACAGAATGGAAAAGAATGATAAATAAAAAAAAGAATGATAAATAAAAAAAAAAGTATTAGTATTTTAGTATTTATTAGTATTTTAGTATTAAAGTAAAGGAATTCTTTTGATTGAATCCGGGATTCAAGTTAGTATTCGGTGTGTGGATAAAAGATCTGCCTATGTTATACTATTGAATTCTCGACGATGAATCGACTTGACAGTCAGATATTGTTATTCATGATATTGATCCCATTCGCTATTATCGAAATGTAATTGATCCCATTGAATTTACAAGCGAAAGGGTTATCATCTCTATGGGATTAAATCCCGAGTTATTGTGAAGTAAAAAAAAACCAAACGATGAGATTATGGAAGTAAATATTCTCGCATTTATTGCTACTACACTGTTCGTTCTAGTTCCTACTGCTTTTTTGCTTATAATATACGTAAAAACGGTCAGTCAAGGTGATTAATTTGAATGAAACTCGACTTCTTAGTTCTTATCAATGATTTAAGAAAAAAAAATTCCAATTTCCCGTCTTAGTCTTAAATGAAATGAACGGACTAGAATCAGCAATAGCCTATGAGATCCGATAGTATAGTAGAAAGACTCATATATGAATCTTTCTACTATACTATCTATTTTTATTATTGTAATGTATAAAGATAGAAACTGAATAGAGATCAATCTACAATATGGATATGTATCTTCATACATGTGAATATGACTTAAATATATGTAATGTATATAGTATCTCAATTCTATTTCTTTGCTTCATCTATTTGTATTTTCTTTTTGTTTATTCCAATCAATCTGAAATAAGCGAAAGGCGGCTCTTACGATTTTCTAATTTCTTGATTTCTGATTAGTTTCAATATGAATCCCGGTATCCATTAGAATCAAATCAATGAAAGAAAAACAAACTTGGGCGTATATTACTAAAAGAAAATCAAGTTAATAAAAGAAAATGAAATATGAAAGAAATAAAGTAATCTTTTTTTAGCATTCCGAAGAAGTAATTGATTGAGCGGTTGACAGATGATCCAAGGAGTTCTATGGTACCTTCTTCAGATTTCAAAAGGGGTACCTCAGCGATTTTCAACCCTTGCCCTCGAGCCATGATATGAAACGAGTCAATAAAGCATAGCCGAAATCTAATTTCTAAAATAATAAAACAAGCGGTAAGTGCGAAATATGTGACTTGACCTAGGCACAATCTTATTATTTTTAAATATTAAATCGTGAACTCCTTTCTTTTCTCTTTGAACAGTAAAAAGGCCAATAAAAAAAAAAGTAAAAAGGAGTCCGGGTTTCCGCGTTCTTCCTCATTGTCCATATATAACTCCGGGAAGGGCCGGTTCAGAAAAACGAAATAGAAAATTTAGGAAGACTTCGGTTGGAATAAAATTCCTATTATCCATATCCCCTTTCCTTTCAAAATAGGAATAGGGGAATTTGTGAAATATCTGTTTGATTTGGATTCTGAAAGAGTATTATTCATATATATTATGAATTGGATTCTATTCATAATAGAATCGAATAGAATTACCTCGCTAGAATCCAAGACAATAGAATTCCGAAATGAAGATATTTTGATTAATTCAATTTCGAAATTCTAAATGGAATTAAATTACTGAAAAATTCTAAATGGAATTAAATTACTGAATTAAATATATTAAATATAATGAAATTACTTATAATGAAATTACTGAATTAAATAGATTGAAATAGATTCAGTTAATTATTATATTAATTATTAAATAATGAAATTAATATAATTAAAAAGGCTTTGCAGAACGATCTAGAAAAAAAGTGATACAGTTTGATTTCCCAACTCAATTAGTAGTATCTCTAGAGTCCACTTCTTCCCCATACTACGAGCGAAAGGGAAAATGTAAAGACTACCATTAAAGCAGCCCAAGCGAGACTTACTATATCCATGTGAATTATGTCCCCTATCTCTATGAATATGAAGAAATTATTCCATTATTGTTTCCTAATAATAGTGGAATCACTGGTGCAGAGTCAAAAAGGGATTTTGACCCAACGCCCTTGATGAAAGACTCCAATAAATATGAAACGCCCCAATAAATCCACTTAGAACAAGTTCGTATATGATTTCTAGTCGAATCGGTAAAACGAAACTAAATACACGGCCGCGCTTTTCTTTGGAAGTATCAAAGGGAATGTGACCTAATATGTCGTAATAATAAGACCTCTTCGTTTTTTTTTGTTGCCCTTGATTATCATTATCATTAAGTAAAAGCCAATTATCCATCCAATCGAATATTGATTGAATGCCCGTGCGCTCAGAGACTCTCATGAGTCTGTATACTCTGTATACTGTATACAAAGTATCTCCCGCCCCTTCCATAACTATTAATTCGATTCTCCCTGGGGCTATTCAATCTAATTCAAGACCCGGTCAGTAGACTCTACATTAGCAGTGGAAATAAATCGGTAACTCTTGATTTGATATGATAGCACTTCCACTACTATAATCTTTCCGTGAATTCTAAATGCAAGGATTGACAGCACTTTAAAGAACAGAAACCCCAGCTATTTAGAATCAAGAAAGTGTCACGAGTCGTGTACTTTGCTGCAAAAGATTCGGCGAGTTATACCAGCCAAGCAGAATAAGGGATTTCGAGTCTTATCGTTTGTTGATCAGGCGACACCCAGATTTGAACTGGGGAAAAAGGATTTGCAGTCCCCCACCTTACCGCTCGGCCATGCCGCCAAAACGATCCAAAATAGATGAAAATATTCCCCCTTTGCTTGTTTTGTTTTGGGGGGTACTCAATGTCTTTTTTTTATACTTCCCTCTGAAATCTCGTTTTTCTTAAATCTTGCCTAAAAGAAATCTGTCCTTTTTTTTTTTCTTTTTTTGGACGGCTCCATTTCTGCAATTGATTTTATAGTATTTCAAAACACACAATATCTTAATCCCTCTCTTTTCTCTTTCTTTTTTTTTTTCTATTGAAAAAAGAAATGTGTATTTTCAGTCACAAAAGCCAAAATTCAGGCCAAATTGGAACCATTAACTAGTGACTGTAAATTCATGACCGACTCTTGGATTTAAATTGGAAAGTGTGTTTCCTAATGATAAATGATAGAAGAAAATCAAAATTGATACCTACCTAATTGGTATTGGTTTTTTTTATAGAAAAAAACCTTCTCAATTTCAATTATAACAGCAATTATGAGTCTATGTAAACCCCAAACATAAATCGTTTCGGGGCGAGTTCTAGCTTATCGGTTATCTTATCTGTGTATGGTGCCTCTCTATAGGGAATTTGCCGAAAAATGTCATACTGCAATTTAGATTGAAGAGAAAATCGAAATTTTGATAGAGCACGACATGCGCTGTCCCGAATCGAACTATGCAATAAAGGGGGGGTGATGTATATATAGATAGCTATAGCTATATGGGCACGGGTTTACTAAATACAAGCCTTCTTACGCACTTCAATCCTATTCGAAAAATTCTACTAAAAAAAGAAAAAAGGGGTTCTCCGCAATCATTTTTTGAACACTGGAATCCACCAAAAAGTTAAGTGCTAAAAAAATGAACTTTATGTTGTTATATTGTGTCTGATTCTTATGTCTTTATCTCAGCGAATAGATCAAATCACGACTTTTATTTATTTTTTTTTTCTGGTATCCAAGCGGATTGGAATATCATAATAATGGTATAAGTTGAATTATTTTTTTTTTTATTCTATACAAAACTCCGTAAGTCTAAGTGGAATTTATCGCTTCGTTTCCATTTGTATCCGTCTCTTAGAAATTCCGATTTAATTAAGTATAAGTATAAAATCTTCTTTTTCCCCCGTTCATACGTATTTCATACATTCCATTTCTATGGAGTTGGGTAAAATTTCATGTGATTCAGTAAACAGAATCTAAATTCCAGCATTCTGCATAGAATCATATGAATCAATGCAGAATGAGAAACGAATGGGATTTTTTGATAAATGGGAAATTCAAAATGCTCGGAGATGGAAATGCGGGAATGTCTACAATACCTGGGTCGAATCAGATACAATTTGAAGGCTTTTGTAGGTTCATTGATCAGGGCTTAACAGAAGAACTTTATAAGTTTCCAAAAATTGAAGATACGGATCAAGAAATTGAATTTCAATTATTTGTGGAAACATATCAATTGGTAGAACCCTTGCTAAAAGAAAGAGATGCTGTATATGAATCATTCACATATTCTTCTGAATTATATGTATCCGCAGGATTAATTTGGAAAAGCCGAGGGGATATGCAGGAACAAACAATTTTTATTGGAAACATTCCTCTAATGAATTCTTTGGGAACTTCTATAGTAAATGGAATATACAGAATTGTCATCAATCAAATATTGCAAAGTCCCGGTATCTATTATCGGTCAGAATTGGGCCATAATGGAATGTCGGTCTATACAGGCACCATAATATCCGATTGGGGAGGAAGATTAGAATTAGAGATTGATAGAAAAGCAAGGATATGGGCTCGTGTGAGTAGGAAACAGAAAGTATCTATTCTAGTTCTATCAGCAGCTATGGGTTCGAATCTACGAGAAATTCTAGAGAATATTTGCTACCCTG